CTTGTAATTCTTCCATTTACATTTCTACTTGAGCCAGAGGCAGGAGGTTTTTCTTGGTTTATCAAATGATATATACATAGTGCAATATGGTCAGAACAGGGTATTATGTATTGTATTATGTATATAGTATAGTAAGAAAAAAATATATACCCCGGAAAAGAAAGAGGGAGTCCAATCAACAGATCTTTTTACCTTCCTTTTCTATCCAATTGGTTTATGTTCGTTATAATTACAACAGGAGAAAAAATCCTTTATTTTTGCAACCCAATCGCTCTTTTGACTTTGGAATAAATTCTCTTTATCAATATACTGTTTCTTCTACACATCCGTCTACAATCCATAATAAAGAATAATTAGGATTCTGAAAAAAAAAGAAAAAATCAATGGTTCACTCACAGGAGAACCCACTCTTTCCCGCATTAGGCACTAATTCATTTTTAACGTCTAATTAGATCGGGTAATCATTCCAATTAAGAACATAAGCTCGTTGCTTTTTATTTTACCAGAATTGGAGCCATAGAGCTCTATCCATTTATTCACTAGACCCAACTGTAAATGTGAATTTCTTTTGTCCCCTTCCAAAAATCAAAACAATCTTTTGGAACTGTAATGATCCGGTAAGGATAAACTCAAAGTTCTACTTTAACTTTGACTTTCATTTCAAATTAAATAAATTAATAAAATCAATTTATTATTTTATTAGATTTTCTATTTTATTACGACATGCTGTTTTTTCCATTCATTACCCTTGAGGATCAGTCGTGGTCCTATAGACTATACCAATAGTCTGGACGAATTTGTTGCTTCATCCAAATGTGTAAAAGATCATAGTCGCACTTAAAAGCCGAGTACTCTACCGTTGAGTTAGCAACCCGGATAAATAGGATATGTAGATACGATCAAAATATAAAAATCAATTGAATTGCACTGCACGACCCTATCAAAACATTGAACTAGCAACACATCGAAAAGAAAGATTTTCTGATCAATTAGAAACACAAAATACCAAAGTTAGCAGATCGGATTAAAAATATTCCTAATCGAAATGTAAAAATTATGGCAGACCACCCATTTTTTATCAAATTCTTTTTTGATTTTCCCTAAGAAAATACATCCTGTATGAGAGTAAATGCAGCAAGGCAAACCCATCATTTGAGTGAAGGAAACAAAAAAATCAATATGGGGTGGGGATAAACAGCCCTATTTATCTATGATCGAATTATATTTGTTCGATACACCATTGTCAATATAAAAGCAATGTTGAGAAAGTAAATCAAGTAAATAAAATAAAGACTTGTGTTGGATTGGCACAACATAAATAAGAAATTGGAATGTAAAAAATTAAGGAAAAGGTAAATAAAAAATCCCCGGTTTATTCAATCAATAAAAGTACGATAAGCAAGCTTAACCCCTTGTTTGTTGTTAAATTAAATTCCCCCACCAAAATATGAATAAAGCAAGAAAAAGGAAAATGGTGTGTAAATAGAAATAATTACACAAGGATAGATACTAGTTACCCTTCCCTACTTTATTTTATTTATTTAATAATTTTGTTTTTTCCTTTAATTAACTCAAAGTTCTTTCTTTAAAGAATTCTGCCTTCTTTAAAATATCATAAACAGTTCCTGTAGGTTGAGCACCTTTTTCAAGGAAATATAGAATAGCAGGAACATTTAAATAAGTTTGATTCTTTATCGGATTGTAAAAACCTACTTTTCGAAGATCTCTTCCTTCTCTTCGGAATCGAACATCAATTGCAACGATTCGATAGATGGCTCATTGGGATAGATGTAAATAAACAATGCCCCCCCTAGAAACGTATAGGAGGTTTTTTCCTCATACGGCTCGAGAAAAATGATTCCAATTTCTGTATATAATAGCAAGTGGATCCATAAAATCATGAATTTTACTATAATTTGAATTGAGTACTTTTTTCTTCTTCCTTACAGAAAAAGGAAGAAATCTCATTCATACTCATAACTCAAGTTGGGTAATTCTGACAAGAGAATCCTTAGACATTTATTGAGCCGTCTCTAAACTCTTTTGTTTGTCTCATTTCGAATCCATTTTTATTCCTCAGTCTGATCCAATTGTTGAGACAATTGAAAATAGTGTTTCCTTGTTTCGGAATCCTTTATCCTTGCTTTGTGAAATCATTGGGTTTAGACATTACCTCGGGGATCCTTATTCCTTTCAAAATGGCAGCAACATACCTTTTTTTGTTATTTCTTTCTATATAAATAGAATACGAATGATTGATTCCCTTATGATACACTTTTCATCGAAATAGTTTTACCAATTTCGGAAAATTTGACTTTTCAAACTTGTTCTGAATTTGAACCTTTCGATTTAGAATTTATATATAGTGAGGATATACTTACAGAGTTGGTCTAACTTATTGATTTTCACTAACCCTAGATTCTTTCCCTTGAAAAATGAATCAATCCTTTCTTCTCGAGCTTCATCATGTACTATTTACTTATAACCCAACACAAATTAGGTTCCGGGCAGAACAGAACAAACTATGTCGAGCCAAGAGCATCTTCATTACTATAGAAGATGGCGGATGTAAAAATCCACAGCCAACCATGTCCTTCAAGTCGCACGTTGCTTTCTACCACATCGTTTCAAACGAAGTTTTACCATAACATTCCTCTAATTGAAATTTCAAAGCGGTATGGAATTGATTCAATATAAAATCATGAATAGTCATTGGTTCAACCGGTATATAATATTTCTATCTATGGATAAATAAGTATTTATCCGGATAAGGGTCAGCAAGGATCAAATTTATTTAATTTAACCCCATATTCTATCATATGAATTGAATGAAAATAAAGATATTCAATTTTACCCACATTTGACACTTGATTCCGTTTGTGAGAAACCAAACGAATTCTCAGATATGATTCTTAGAACCATTCTGAAAATTAATAAGAAAAGATTTTTCCCTTTAACAAATTATTGTTTCATGTGGAATGCAGTGTGATCCCATCTTTCGTTTCATGAAAAACGATCTGGGACGGAAGGATTCGAACCTCCGAATAACGGGACCAAAACCCGCTGCCTTACCGCTTGGCCACGCCCCATTTTGATTTCTATTCGAAATTAATCAACACTAATATTGGTATTGGTTATTCGTCAATCCCAACCCAAATACACAAAAACATATGGGATATTTTGTTGCTAGGATTCAAGACATGTAGATATAGAATCAAAAAAATTCATTGATCATTACATAGAATTCAATTAAGATATTGTATGAAAGTTGAATTCCTTATATTCTCATTTTAGAATGATAATGGGGGGAGGGATTTTTTATTTGGGAAAGTCCGAACCGAAGAAAAAGAAGGATTTCTTGATCTGCCTTTTTCATTTTTCCTTATAAAAATAACTCAAAATTATCTAATCCACAAGAACGAAATGCTTGTTATGCTTAATATCTTTAGTTTAATTGGTATCTGTCTTAATTCTGTCCTTTATTCGAGTAGTTTTTTCTTCGCCAAATTGCCCGAAGCTTATGCCATTTTCAATCCAATCATAGATGTTATGCCTGTCATACCTGTACTCTTTTTTCTCTTAGCCTTTGTTTGGCAAGCCACTGTAAGTTTTCGATGAAATCTTTAATACTCTGCTAAATTGATGATGTATTCGATAAAAAAATTCTAAAAATTGATAAGATCAGATAAGTCTTACATTACGAACCCTCGATTCAAAAATCGAAATTCTTGTATATTGAATGAATAACCGCAGCGATGAATTTGGATCAGCCTTTTCCCCGTTCTCACCTTCCGGTGAGTATGGACTATTAGGTACTCCACAATACCTAATTATTGATATGACAAGAAATTTCGGGTAACGAATGAATCAAAATCTTATTACAAATAAATTCGTCTTATTTTTCATTTTTTGGGGTGTCAAAACAAAAAAAAATGATATATGTGGTAAAAAATAGGCAATCTATTCCCCTTTTTCAAAAAAAAATGATCTTGGAGATTGTGTAATGCTTACTCTCAAACTCTTTGTTTACACAGTAGTGATATTCTTTGTTTCCCTTTTTATCTTTGGATTCTTATCTAATGATCCAGGACGCAATCCTGGACGTGAGGAATAAAAAATTTCTAGTTTTTTTTGCTTTTTTCGAAATTAATTCTTAATAATCTTATTTGTTTCATACATTTAACTATGATAAAATCAAGGGATGAGAATCTTTTCGAATTCGAAAATACCAAGTGATCAGAGAAAGCGGAAAGAGAGGGATTCGAACCCTCGGTACAAATAATTCGTACAACGGATTAGCAATCCGCCGCTTTAGTCCACTCAGCCATCTCTCCTAATTCCAAATTGAAAATTTGTTATGTGATGTAACACGTGAAATAAAGATTGATAAAAATCCACCTTCTTCTCTTTATTTTCTTTTTTCATTTGATTTTTTTTTTTATTTAATCTTATTTAACTTTTCCAAATTATTATTATTTATTTTATTATATTATTCTATTTTAATAAAAAAAAATATTATTTTATTATATTATTAAAATAGAAATTCGAAATATTCTAAAATATTCTAATAAATAATAGAAATTTTTTAAATAGCTATTAAAATTTAAACTAAGAAAAATAAGAAAAAAATAGAAAAAAGCAATTGATCAGGAATTCAATATAGATAATGACTCAAAACGGATCTCCTCAATAGAAAGAATATCTTAGTTCTTTGATTTTATATGAAAGGTTTATTTTCCCGGCCTGATCTGCTTAAGTACTGGCCGGGACATTTCTTCTTTTTTCCATTGATTATTCTTTTTTTTTCTTTTTCTCAGTTTATTACTTAATTTCTTACTGTTGTCAAGTAAGGAATAAAAAAAGACATATGATAACATATTATATATATATAAATACATTAAACAATATTAAATTACATTTAACAATTTGAAACATTCAAAATATTTCTATTCTAATAGAATAGAACTCAATATAACTCATTTACTTCTTCAAGAGACAAA